ATAGACTTGTATGTAACTATTGAAAGTGACGATATTCTACATAACGTGACTATTCCACCAAAAAGTTTTCTATTAGTTCAAAATGATCAATATGTAGAATCAGAACAAGTGATTGCTGAGATTCGCGCGGGAACATACACTTTGAATTTGAAAGAAAAGGTTCGAAAACATATTTATTCTGACTCAGAAGGAGAAATGCATTGGAGTACCGATGTGTACCATGCATCCGAATTTACATATAGTAATGTACATATCTTACCAAAAACAAGTCATTTATGGATATTATCAGGAAGGTCGTGCAGATCCGGTGCAGTCTCTTTTTCACTCCGCAAGGATCAAGATCAAATGAATATTCATTCTCTTTCTACTTCTACTGGAGAAAGAAATATTTCTAACCTTTTAGTAAGTAATGATCAAGTAAGACATAAATTCTTTAGTTTCAATCCTTCTGGTAAAAAAGAAAGGAGGATTCCGGATTATTCAGTATTTAATCAAATCCTATGTATGGATCATTGTCATTTTATACATCCTGCTATTTTCCACGATACTTCAGATTTATTGGCAAAGAGGCGAAGAAATAGATTCATCATTCCATTTCCATTCCAATCGATTCAAGAACGAGACAAAGAACTAATGTTCCCTTCCGGTATCTCGATTGAAATACCTATCAATGGTATTTTTCGTAGAAATAGTATTCTTGCTTATTTTGATGATCCTCAATACAGAACACAGAGTTCGGGAATTACTAAATATAGGACTATAGGAATTCATTCCATTTTTAAAAAAGAGGATTTTTTAATTGAGTATCGAGGAGTCAAAGAATTTAAGCCAAAATACCAAATCAAAGTAGATCGATTTTTTTTCATTCCCGAGGAAGTGCATATTTTACCTGAATCTTCTTCCATAATGGTACGGAACAATAGTATCGTTGGAGTAGATACACCAATCACTTTAAATATAAGAAGTCGAGTAGGCGGATTGGTCCGAGTGGAGAAGAAAAAAAAAAGGATTGAATTAAAAATATTTTCTGGGAATATCTATTTTCCTGGAGAGATGGATAAGATATCCCGACACAGTGCCATCTTGATACCACCCGGAACAACGGTAAAAAAAAAAAATTCTAAGGAATCAAAAAAAAATAAAAATTGGATCTATGTCCAATGGATCACAACTACCAAGAAAAAGTATTTTGTTTTGGTTCGACCCGTAATTCTATATGAAATAGCGGACGGTATCAATTTAGTAAAACTTTTCCCCCAAGATCTGTTCCAGGAAAGGGATAATCTGGAACTTAAAGTTATCAATTATATTCTTTATGGAAATGGAAAATCTATTCGGGGAATTTCTGACACAAGGATTCAATTAGTTCGGACTTGTTTAGTCTTGAATTGGGATCAAGACAAAAAAAGTTCTTCGATAGAAGAGGCCCGCGCTTCTTTTGTTGAAGTAAGTACAAATGGTTTGATTGGAGATTTCCTAAGAATTGACTTAGTGAAATCCCATATTTCGTATTTCAGAAAAAGGAATGATCTGTCCGGTTCAGGATTGATCTCGGATAATGAGTCGCATCCGACCAATATCAATCCATTTTATTCTATTTATTCCAAGGCAAAAATTCAACAATCACTTAGCCAAAATCACGGAACTATTCGTATGTTGTTGAATAGAAATAAGGAATGCCGATCTTTGATAATTTTGTCATCATATAATTGTTTTCAAATGGGACTATTCAACGATGGAAAATATCACAATGGGATAAAAGAAGGGATTAATAAATTGAAAAGAGATCCTATAATTCCAATTAAGAATTCGTTAGGCCCTTTAGGAATAGCACTTCAAGTTTCAAATTTGGATTTATCGAGATCTGATTATGAGTTATTAAATGGTAAAATGAATCCAAATTTGAAACTTGACAAATTAAAGGAAACTTTTCAAGTATTAAAATATTATTTAATGGACGAAAACGAGAGAATTTATAAGCCCGATCTATGCAGTAACATCGTTTTAAATCCATTCCATTTGAATTGGTATTTTCTCCATCATAATTATTGTGAAAAAATGTTTACAATAATTAGTCTTGGACAATTTATTTGTGAAAATGTATGTATAGCTCAAACTAAAAATGGACCCCATCTAAAATCGGGTCAAATTCTAACTGTTCAAATGGATTCTGTAGTAATAAGATCAGCTAACCCTTATTTGGCGACTCCAGGAGCAACTGTTCATGGCCATTATGGAGAAATCCTTTATGAAGGAGATATATTAGTTACATTTATATACGAAAAATCGAGATCTGGTGATATAACACAAGGTCTTCCAAAAGTAGAACAGGTATTAGAAGTGCGCTCGATTGATTCAATATCGATGAACCTAGAAAAGAGAATTGACGCTTGGAACGGGCGTATAACAAGAATTCTCGGCATTCCTTGGGGATTCTTGATTGGTGCTGAGCTAACTATAGCGCAAAGTCGTATTTCTTTGGTTAATAAAATCCAAAAAGTTTATCGATCCCAGGGAGTGCACATCCATAATAGACATATAGAAATTATTGTACGTCAAATAACATCAAAAGTCTTAGTTTCAGAAGATGGAATGTCTAATGTTTTTTTACCCGGCGAACTAATTGGATTGTTGCGAGCCGAACGAACGGGGCGTGCCCTGGAAGAAGCGATTTGTTACCGAGCTCTATTATTGGGAATAACAAAAACATCTCTGAATACTCAAAGTTTCATATCTGAAGCAAGTTTTCAAGAAACTGCTAGAGTTTTAGCAAAAGCCGCTCTCCGGGGTCGTATCGATTGGTTGAAGGGTCTGAAAGAGAATGTTGTTTTAGGGGGAATGATACCCGTTGGTACCGGATTCAAAAGAATAATGTACCATTCAAGGCCGAGGCAACATAACAAGATTACCTTGGAAACAAAAAAAAAGAATTTATTCGAGGGAAAAATGAGAGATATTTTGTTCCACCACAGAGAATTTTTTTTTTTTTAATTTCAAAGAATTTATGCGATACATGAGAGCAATCTAGGATTTAATGATTCCTAAGAGCGGATTCATCTCTTTAAACGCGGTCATTTGATTTTTTTTGGTAATAAAAGATAAGATAATAAAAAAAATAATAAATAGAGAAAAATGAATGGCCTGATCATGTATCAACGACCCATTTTCGGTAGAAGAGAAGGTTCCATAGGAACATTTATTTATTTATATTTCAGTCTCTTTTTTCAATTTTTTTTTTTGGGGGGGGATAAATGACAAAAAGATATTGGAACATAACTTTTGAAGAGATGATGGAAGCTGGAGTTCATTTTGGCCACGGTACTAGGAAATGGAATCCTAGAATGGCACCTTATATATCCGCAAAGCGTAAGGGTATTCATATTACAAATCTTACTAGAACTGCTCGTTTTTTATCAGAAGCTTGTGATTTAGTTTTTGATGCAGCAAGTAGGGGAAAACAATTCTTAATTGTTGGTACCAAAAAAAAAGCAGCTGATTCAGTAGCGAGGGCTGCAATAAGAGCTCGGTGTCATTATGTTAATAAAAAATGGCTCGGCGGTATGTTAACGAATTGGTATACTACAGAAACGAGACTTCATAAGTTCAGGGACTTGAGAACGGAACAAAAGACGGGGAGACTCAACTGTCTTCCAAAAAGAGATGCTGCTATCTTGAAGAGACAATTATCTCACTTGGAAACATATCTTGGCGGCATTAAATATATGACGGGGTTACCCGATATTGTAATAATTGTTGATCAGCAAGAAGAATATACAGCTCTTCGAGAATGTATCACTTTGGGAATTCCAACGATTTGTTTAATCGATACAAATTGTGACCCAGACCTCGCCGATATTTCGATTCCAGCTAATGATGATGCTATAGCTTCAATCCGATTAATTCTTAACAAATTAGTATTTGCAATTTGTGAGGGTCGTTCTAGCTCTATACGAAATTCTTGATTCATAATAAGATAAATAAATTATTTGATTTGGTTGGGGGGATTCATAGATTTATGGAATCGGTTACTATACTATTACTAAATCGCGCAAAAAAGAAAAAGATAAAGAGAACAAACGGAAATATTATGCGATTAGTCGGTATTCAAAATAGAAAATGAAAGTAGACAAGTCAAAAAGGAGATGGTTGAATCAAAATAATTCCCTTTCAAGTTCTATTTCTTTTAGAGGGCAATATGAATGTTCTATTATGTTCCATCAACACATTAAAAAGATTATATGATATATCGGCTGTGGAAGTAGGTCAACATTTCTATTGGCAAATAGGGGGTTTCCAAGTGCATGCCCAAGTACTTATTACTTCTTGGGTTGTAATTGCTATCTTATTAGTTTCAGCCATTCTAGTTGTTCGAAATCCGCAAACCATTCCCACTTTCGGTCAAAATTTCTTTGAATATGTCCTTGAATTCATTCGAGACGTGAGCAAAACTCAGATTGGAGAAGAATATGGTCCGTGGGTTCCATTTATTGGAACTATGTTTCTATTTATTTTTGTTTCTAATTGGTCAGGGGCTCTTTTGCCTTGGAAAATCATACAGTTACCTCATGGGGAATTAGCTGCACCCACAAATGATATAAATACTACTGTTGCATTAGCTTTACTTACGTCAGTAGCATATTTCTATGCGGGTCTTTCAAAAAAAGGATTAGCTTATTTTGGTAAATACATCCAACCAACTCCAATCCTTTTACCGATTAACATCTTAGAAGATTTCACAAAACCCTTATCGCTTAGTTTTCGACTTTTTGGAAATATATTAGCTGATGAATTAGTAGTTGTTGTTCTTGTTTCTTTAGTACCTTTAGTAGTTCCTATACCTGTCATGTTCCTTGGATTATTTACAAGTGGTATTCAAGCTCTTATTTTTGCTACTTTAGCTGCAGCTTATATAGGTGAATCCATGGAAGGCCATCATTGACTAGTTTTCGAAATAGTATTTTTTAGTTTAGCCCATCGCAATGTATGTACGGCTCAAGATAATCTACTTAGAGAACATAAATATATAAAATAGAAAGAAAAGATATTTTGAAAATTTTGAATAAAAGGTTTATCCCCCCCCCCCAGAAAGATGCAATAAGGTATAAATAAAATAAGTATATGATTTAGTGTAATATGTAATAGTAAAATGTAAAAGATTACCTGGGAATTGTAAAAAAAAAAATAGGAAAAAGATCTTTTAGATAGATCTCTTTCCTATTTTTCCTAAAAATACTCTTTGTTTGACCAATTTCCATTTTCCTCCAATCTATATTCTTTTTTTTTGTTTTGTTGTATTTGTTTTGTTCATTCAATTATAACTATAACATATTAAAAATTTGTATTAGATTCTTTATTATTATTTTTTTTTTAGAGGTTTGGTTTCAAAGAATGATTCTCGAATCCGATTGAATCTAAGACACGACTAATTGGTTTACGGTATGGAAGAAACATATGTATATGTGATATTAGATATTAACTAGTTATATATGAATTAACTATATATCTAAATTTGCCCTGCTACTACTGTAAATTTAGATAGGGATTCAAAAAAGGAAGCCCTTCCGTTTCATTTCTAATTGTGAATTGAATATTGAATGACTAAATAAATTAAATCAAGAAAAAGAACGAAGAATTCAAAGAATAGTTCAAAAAATTAAGGTAAGATAAGAACAAAAGTTATATGGATTCAAAAAAAAACTACGTGTGTAGAAACGAAAAAAAAAATATCGAAGTAATTCGGATAGTTCAAGAAATATTATTATTTCAATTCGGAATTCTTAATTACTTCGACTGGATAAATCTTAGTAATTGAATAATTAAGTCATAATTTGTTGGTTGATTATATCATTAACTATTTCTTTTCTTTATTTTATTTGGGGTGCGAGGAACTTATCATGAATCCACTGATTTCTGCCGCTTCCGTTATTGCTGCTGGGTTGGCCGTTGGGCTTGCTTCTATTGGACCTGGGGTTGGTCAAGGCACTGCTGCAGGGCAAGCTGTAGAAGGGATTGCGCGACAACCGGAGGCAGAGGGAAAAATACGGGGTACTTTATTGCTTAGTCTGGCTTTTATGGAAGCTTTAACAATTTATGGGCTGGTTGTAGCATTAGCGCTTTTATTTGCGAATCCATTTGTTTAATCCTAAAAAAAATAGAAAAATAAATATAAATATTCGTTTTTCCGTGGACTTGCTTTGCTGCTCTTGCTTTTTCGAATTAAATTAAGATTTCGCTCCTACACTAATTTATTCGTTCCGACAAGAACACAGGGAAGGACTGATTTAAGGGTGAGGAATTAACATACTGATTCGCCTTCTTCCTTCCCTTTTTTAGTCCAATCAACCCCCCTTTTTTTTAGAAAGTTTTTCGAAAGTGTTGAAAACTAGAGATTTTGCAATTTACATAAGAACTGGTATCTAATTCTAATAAGTATCATTCTTATGGGGAATCTTCCAATTGACGGACCAATTCAAATAATAAATATATTTAATATAGAATAAATATATTTAATATATTTATTATAACATATTTATTATAACATTCTTATTCTTATTATTATATTAATACTTATTATTATATTAAGATTATTATATTAATAGAATTACTAATAGAATTACTAATAATTAATATGGTACTAATAATTAATATGGATTAATAGTAAGGAATGGGAATAATATTCTATATATATATATAGAATATTATATCATATAAAATAAAAACTAAGAAAAAATCTAAAAATAGGAATCCTAGAAAGAGAATTAGTCTATCCATAAGAGGAGATGAGATCATATGAAAAATATAACCGATTCTTTCCTTTGCTTGGGTTACTGGCCATCCGCCGGAAGTTTCGGGTTTAATACCGATATTTTAGCAACAAATCCAATAAATCTAAGTGTAGTGCTAGGTGTATTGGTTTTTTTTGGAAAGGGAGTGTGTGCGAGTTGTTTATTTCAAAGAATAGATTGGATCCAACCAACTGCACTTTTTTTTTTTCGTTATAACTAAGAAAATGTGCATGATCCCGCGAATTACTTCTCAATAAGTTTAATTTTTAATAAATTTTGAAAAAATTAAAAAAAAATTTAAGAACCATAGCATTTCGTGATTCATTGGTAAATCCACTTTGATTCTCTATTAACCAAGAATTTTGGACTATTACCATGGTTAAAGCTAAGCAGTTTGAAATCTAGACGCAGTGTAGTACTCTTTCTACCACTATTTTAATACAGGAATGGTTTCAAAAAAATTGTTGGAATTTTTTTTCGATATAGAACACTCATGTCGATAAAATGGCTTGAATCCTCTTTACGGTGAAAAATTGGAAAAACAGTGAATTTCACCCCCTTTTTTACAATGCGGAATCGATGACCTATGTATAAATGAATAAGAATTCTTTGGATTTGAAAAAAAAAACAACTTTGCTGACAATTCTTTCTTTGGTCAGAAGAGTCCTCCGAATATTCTGGTCTTGTATTGGTAATAGTTTTCAATATTTTTCAT